AAATTTATTTGTTTCGATATTTCATTTCCGGAATATGAGCGTGTGACTTGTTATAATTGATCCTATTGATAATACAGAGAATGGACCTGTCATCTCTATCAAGATGATTCTACCTCGTCAGATATTTATTCTAGTCTCTGGAGCACGGACTATATAGAATAGATCAAGAAAAGAAATATTTGAACTATGATTCATACCTATTATTCAGACCTCGCAACCGGATTCAAAAAATGGAAATAGGTCTTTTAGAAATCAAACAATTTTTTCCTTCATACTTCTTTTGACCGAAAGAAATCTCTTTCTCTAGATTTTTTTGAGTTATTACATTCATTAAAGAAGTGATGATCAAATGGTTTTTACTCAGAAAACCTTTGAGTTTAGCTTTGGTTTTCTTAAATCATCGTGGTTTTAGTATGAATCTGAGGTTTCAATTGATTCATAGGGTCTCAACAAGAGAATTCCTATAAAAAAAAAGATAGGGAAGAGAAGATTCAAGAGGCCTGTCAGGATTAACATAAAGAAAGATGGATGAGCCAACTTGAGATTGTATTTCTTGGCATTATCATCACAAAGAAGAGATTCCGGATTTTTCTTACTTCGTATCTTTTGGTCAAATCGAGTCAAGCGGCTAAGCCACAAGAAGTTTTAAACTCTCTATTCCATATCCGTTGAAACTAGTATTTGTGTGTTTCGGCTTGAGCCGTACGAGATGAAATTCTCATATACGGCTCTCAGAGGGGGAGTCTTTCTTGGGTTACCTATCTCAATAAAGTATATGATTGGTTCGAGGAACGTCTCGAGATTCAAGCGATTGCAGATGATATAACTAGTAAATATGTTCCTCCTCATGTCAACATATTTTATTGTCTAGGGGGAATTACACTTACTTGTTTTTTAGTACAAGTAGCTACGGGTTTTGCTATGACCTTTTACTATCGTCCAACTGTTACAGAGGCTTTTTCCTCTGTTCAATACATAATGACTGAGGCCAACTTTGGTTGGTTAATTCGATCAGTTCATCGATGGTCAGCAAGTATGATGGTTCTAATGATGATCTTGCACGTATTTCGTGTGTATCTTACGGGTGGGTTTAAAAAACCCCGCGAATTAACTTGGGTTACAGGGGTGGTTCTGGCTGTATTGACCGCATCTTTTGGCGTAACTGGTTATTCCTTACCTCGGGACCAAATTGGCTATTGGGCAGTAAAAATTGTAACAGGCGTGCCTGAAGCTATTCCTATAATAGGATCACCTTTGGTAGAATTATTACGTGGAAGTGCTAGTGTGGGCCAATCCACTTTGACTCGTTTTTATAGTTTACATACTTTTGTATTGCCTCTTCTTACTGCCGTATTTATGTTAATGCACTTTTCAATGATACGTAAGCAAGGTATTTCGGGTCCTTTATAGAGAAGGTAGATCATAGATATTTGTAATTTATCATATCGGGGAGGAACAAGAGTCTTTCATTGCTACAAATATGGATTATTGAAAAATAAGGCATGTTATTTGGATACTTCTATTCAACTCTGAAGTATTGTTTATTTGATACGAATCGAATAGTTGAAGTATATTTTCCTAAAAGAGGATGGATTATGGGAGTGTGTGACTTGAACTATTGATTGGTCCATGCAGATATATGATTTTATCCGCCACGTTGGAATTCACAACCCAATGTGTCTCCGCATCCAACCATCACGTAAGTCCCTTTATGTAGCATAGGATAGGCCGGTTCGCTTGAGGAGAATATTTTCTATGATCATACCCGAATCATGTCATGCATGAACAGGCTCCGTAAGATCCCTAGAATAAGTGATGTGGAATCCAATGTTCTATTTATTCCACTTTGTTTAATTTTTCTTTTTTTTTTTTTTAGTCATTTTCTTATAATTAATTGCTAGTATTAGTATTTCGTATGAATTTGATAGTAATCTTAGTAAGTTTTTTATAGTATGTAGATGCATTCATTTCCTCTGCATCGACCCTGATCTATGATACTATCGGAGTTAAATAAGGGATCTAAGGAAGCACAGGGGCTAGACTTTATTAGTAACAAGTAAAAACTTTGTATTTTTGTATGTAACACAATCGAGATGTTGTGGGGATAAAAACCAACCAAAAGACATGAATGAGACAATCCAAAAAGCACTTGATCATGATCGAATTTGTAAGCCTACTTGGATATTGAGCATTTCCTTGTTGCCAGAACTGAATTCTTTACAATGAATCGTTGCAACTCGGGGAAATGGAATTTGATAAATCTTTTCTTACATAGAGTCATTCTACATTATATATGTAGATATGTATGAAATATAGAAATATAGATATTCTATGGACCTAGGACCTATTTATGTTCTATGGATCTATTTCTGTAATTCTTTTGATTCTTGCTCGAGCCGGATGATAAAAAATTATCATGTCCGGTTCCTTTGGGGGATGGATCTACAATAATTCACCTATCCAAATAACAAAGAAACCTGATTTGAATGATCCTGTATTAAGAGCTAAATTGGCTAAAGGGATGGGACATAATTATTATGGAGAACCTGCATGGCCCAATGATCTTTTATATATTTTTCCAGTAGTAATTTTAGGCACTATTGCATGTACTGTGGGCTTAGCAGTTCTAGAGCCGTCAATGATCGGTGAACCGGCGGATCCGTTTGCAACTCCGTTGGAAATATTACCCGAATGGTACTTTTTTCCCGTATTTCAAATACTTCGCACAGTACCCAATAAGTTATTGGGTGTTCTTTTAATGGTTTCAGTACCAATAGGATTATTGACAGTACCTTTTTTGGAGAATGTCAATAAATTCCAAAATCCATTTCGTCGTCCAGTAGCTACAACAGTCTTTTTGATCGGTACCGCAGTAGCTCTTTGGTTAGGTATTGGAGCAACTTTACCTATTGAGAAATCCCTAACTTTAGGTCTTTTTCAAATTGATTAAACCGTTAAATACCACGACATAGGTATCTAAGGAAGATCCCCTTCTGGATCTTCCCTAGATACATCTATCTTATTATGATCTATTCTGCAAATATATGGACCGTGTCGAAGATTCAAAACTCATTCTATTCTTTTTTCTTTCTAAAAACTAAAAAATGAAAAAAAAAGTCCAATGGATTTAAAATGAAAACTTTTTCTTAGGTAAATTGATTGCAAAATGCTTCTGTAGAGTGCCCAATATCTGTTTTACATCTTCTATGCGAAAATCTTCCATTTTCATAAGATCTTCTTGACTGTGACTCAAAAGGTCCAATAATGTATGTATATTGGACCTTTTGAGACAATTATAGGTCCTGGAAGACAATTCTGATTGGTCAATAAAAATACATGTCAATGGAATTCCTTTTTTGTTTTTCTTAAGATTAGTGAATCTGTCTTGAAAGGAAAAAAGGGGTAGATTCCATCTGTTTTCATTTTCCTTGAAATTCATGTCCTCTTCCTCTGCATGTAGAAAAGGAATCAATAAATCAATCAAATTACGAGAAGCTTCATAAAGTGCTTCTTTAGGAGTTAAACTTCCATTCGTCCATATTTCTAGAAAGAGTATCTCTTGTTTTTCATTCCCATTCCCATAAGAATGAATACTATGATTCGCATTTCGAACAGGCATAGATACAATATCTATAGGATAACTTCCATCGTGAGAGTCATTTGTGGATTTCATACGATATCCGCGATCTCTCTTGATTTGTAATTCAATACACAAATCAATTGGTTCTGTCAGGTTAGCTATATGCTGTGTCGTGTCAACTATTTCTACAGAAGGTGGTGAGATGATATCTTGAGCTGTTATGTATTTGGGACCCCTGACGCAAATGGATGCGTCCCTAACTCCATAGAGATTACTTCTCAATACAATCTCTTTCAAATTTATTAAAATCTCATGTACTGATTCTTCAATACCTGCTATCGTAGAATATTCATGCAGCACATTTTCAGATTTTGCACGTGTGATATATGTTCCTTCTATTTCTCCAAGTAAAGCCCTTCGCATAGCAATACCTATAGTATATGCTTGACCTTTCATAAGCGGGGACAGAACAAAACGACCATAATAAAGACGCTTGCTGTCTACTCTTGATTCAACACATTTCCACTGTAGTGTTCGAGTGGATCCTGCTACTTCTTCTCGAACCATACTATTATTTTTCTTTTCTTTATGATTATTGGATCAGATCATTGAATCATTTATTTCTCTTGGAATCTCTTGAATTCTTATTTCTACACACGTCTTTTTTTAGGGGGGCGACATCCATTATGCGGCATGGGTGTTACATCACGTACGAAACTTAATAGCATCCCATTTCTACGAATGGCTCGTAATGCCGCATCTCTTCCGAGACCTGGACCTTTTATCATAACTTCTGCTCGTTGCATACCCTGATCAACTAATGTACGAATAGCGTTAAATGCCGCGGCTTGAGCAGCATAGGGTGTTCCTTTTCTTGTGCCTCTGAATCCAGAAGTACCTGCGGAAGCCCAAGAAACCACCCGACCTCGTACGTCTGTAACAGTTACAATAGTATTGTTGAAACTCGCTTGAACATGAATAACTCCTTTTGGTATTCTACGTTCATTCTTATTTGAACCAATACGTGCATTCTTACGTAAACCAATTTTTGCTATAGGTTTTGTCATATTTTATTAGATCATATTCATAAGAAGAAAATAAAAAGAAAGAAGAATCAGAAATCTACAGAAAGATACGGGGATATCCATTTCATATGAAAACGAATCCTTTCTTCTTTCTTTTTACATGTACATGGGTTTGAAAAAGTACTTGATTTAGAACTTGAGAAGGATTACCCCTGTCTCTGTTTATGTCTCGGATTGGAACAAATGACTATAATTCGCCCCCGCCTACGAATCAAGCGACATTTTTCACAAATTTTACGAACAGAAGCCCTTATTTTCATATTTATCATTCCTTACTTTCATTCTGAATCTATTTTTTTTTTGGAAACAAGAATCAGTTTATTGCATTTTTGAACTTCGAATTATATCCCTACAAAAAGGATGTTTAAAAGAATGATCTAATCGTTCGAATCTTTTTTGCGAAGTCTATAAATTATACGTCCCCTGGTTGAATCATAACGACTCATTTCGATTTTGACTCTATCTCCGGGTAGTATACGTATAAAACTGCGCCGGATTCTCCCTGAAATATAACCTAGAATTAGATCTTCATTATCTAACCGAACTCGGAACATACCGTTGGGAAGTGATTCAGTAATTAAACCCTCATGAATCAATTTTTGTTCTTTCATTCCAGGGAACCCCCTTTAAGTATCAACTAATAGAGGAAGAGTTCTATAATTCACTTCTCCTCTCTATTTTACAAATAGTAAGTTCGAGAGAAAATTAGGGTACCCCGGGAGAATCACCATATATAACACAAAATTTCCCCTCCAATTTTTTCTAGTCGAGCTTCTCGATCTGTCATTATACCTCGAGAAGTAGAAAGAATTACAATTCCCATTCCACCTAAAATCTTAGGAATTCGTTGATAGTTGGAATAGATTCGTAGACCGGGTCGGCTTATACGCTTTAAAATCATTTTATTACCTTTCCTAGTCTTTCTATGTCGTAAGGTTAAAACCAAGAAATCTTTTTTACTTTCTTGATGTTTTCGAACGTTCTCAATAAAACCTTCTCGTAAAAGTATTTTCACAATGTTTTTAGTGATATTAGTAGATACTATTTGAACTCTTCCCTTTTGATCTATGTCAGCATTTCTTATAGAAGTTATTATATCGGCAATAATGTCCCTACCCATGACGAACTATAGTTATTGGTGCCTCCTCATTTTGATATAATCAACATGCTTCTTTTTTGTTTTATTTTTTATTGAATTTTTTTTTTGAAATTCTTAAATTCTAAAAAATTATTCTAAATCTCAAATATATGCATGAGACACAATCTATTAATCGGATCTATTTCAGATATTTGAATATTCTATTTTCTATATATAGAATAGATAGGATATATCCTATCTTCATCTATAAGACTTCGGGCGCTAATGAAACTATTTTAGTAAAATTCAACTGTCGCAATTCCCGAGCAATCGCACCAAAAATTCGAGTTCCTTTTGGATTTCCCTCTTGATCAATGATAACCGCTGCATTGTCATCATATCGTATTATCATGCCGTTGTCACGTTTGAGTTCTTTACACGTGCGTACAATCACAGCTCTAATTATTTCTGATCTTTCTAGAGGCATGTTGGGCACTGCTTCTTTTATTACAGCAACAATAACATCGCCAATATGAGCATATCGGTGATTACCGGTTCCTATGATTCGAATACACATCAATTCTTGAGCTCCACTGTTATCCGCTACATTCAAAAGGGTCTGAGGTTGAATCATATCATTTTTATTTGAATCTCTTATTTCAATGCAAGGGATAATGGAAAAAAGAAATATTGTCTGTCCAGAGATAAAGAAATCTGTGGTTGTTTTTTCATTCTCAATACTCCTTCCTTCTTCTTTTACTTTTGTTTACCTATCCTGAAATAACAAATTGAGTTCGTATAGGCATTTTGCATGCAGCTATTTCCATAGCAGTTTTGGCTACAGTTTCTGATACTCCACTCATTTCATAAAGTATTCGGCCCGGTTTAACAACGGATACCCAATATTCGGGGGATCCCTTGCCCGAACCCATACGTGTTTCTGTAGGTCTTACAGTAACAGGTTTGTCGGGAAAAATACGTACCCATATCTTTCCACCACGACGTGCATATCGTGTCATTGCTCTTCGCCCTGCTTCTATTTGTCTAGCTGTGATCCAAGCAGGTTCAAGTGCCTGAAGAGCATATCTGCCAAAACAAATATGATTGCCTCGGCAAGATATTCCCTTCATTCTACCTCTATGTTGTTTACGAAATCTGGTTCTTTTGGGGTTATAGTTGATGGTTGTTTCTGAATTCCATCTCTACTGCAGAGCCGGACATGAGAGTTTCTTCTCATCCAGCTCCTCGCGAATGAAATGATTCAAGAATATTAAATATACACATGTATTTATGTATTTCATTCTATCAAAATGAAAAGAAAGAATATACTAATCTTTTTTATATTGAATTTGTTACATAGGTAACTTTATATATAACTAACTAGATAACTAGGTGTGTTTGTTTATATATAATGCTTCTTTCTTTTATCAAGATTTCTAAAGTATTTGACTTTACCTCTATTGAAATTGAATCACACCAATAAAGAAAATCCTTAAATGAAATAAAAATTAAAAATAAAGAAAGGTTTCGCGGGCGAATATTGACTCTTTCCTCCTTCATTTGTAGGATCAATCCATGACCATTCAGAAGAAATCCATTTTTTCTTGGTTCATTTCGCCATCCTACCCAATGAATCATTAGGATTGATTTGTTTTCAAGAAAATCCTATGTAGTCACAGGTTCCATCGTTCCCATAGCTTCTCCATTAATGTTTAGGCCTGAACTCTGCAATGGAGCTCTCCACAAAATCTCTTATTTGTTTCCGAGTCAATCTCCTCAGTTTTTCTTAACCCGAAGCTCGATTAAATTATTCTCTATTTTCTATTCTTTATATTCTTATTTGAATTTCTTTTATTTTATTTATTATTTATTCTATTTTATTATATGTTTCTATACTTCTTTCTATTTTTTCTTTGTATATTTCTTATTCTATTGTATTGTAATTGTATATTTTGTATTTTTATTTTATATTGATGTTGATGCTTTATAACACTGCCTTTTTTATGGGGTAATTTTTCATAAACCATACATATGGGAATCATATATCATTGAGATCTTTATTCTCTCTTTCTATCATCCTTCCATTTTTCCACATCCCTTTTTTTTTTTTCACAATTCATAATCAGATTTCTTTTTTATGAAAAGAATTTCAGTTGCTACAATGCTACAACTATATGATCGATTCAGTCATATAGTGACTGTTTCTTGGGATCTCGACAATACGAAGCAATAAGTTGGTTATTAGTTTTGAGTTTCTTTAGTTTTGATAGTTACTAAGTTTATAGTGGGGTTAGCCTGTTTTTTTCAATCTCAATTCTAAAGAAAAAACTAACGAGTCACACACTGAGCATAGCAATTATACTAAAATCTAAATTAAATAAAGGGTAAATCAAATTTTTATTCAACCTTATAGAATTAGAATTGTTCGTTTTTCTTTGATTAAGAAAAAAAGAAAAAGAAGAAAAGAGTTTATAAATTTTTTCTATCGATGACCAGAATGGCGAAATAAATAAAGGTCCATTCTTCTTATTTTTTCTTTTCTTATTCTTGGTTTACAAATATCCAAATTTTTATGCCTAAGACTCCATAGATAGTTCTAATTGTATGGGAACAGTGATCAATTTTAGCGCGAATTGTTTGTAAGGGAACCCTGCCTTCTCTGATCCATTCGACACGTGCAATCTCTTTTCCGTCGATACGCCCTGCAATTTGCACTTGAATCCCTTTTGTACCCGTTTGTTCAGTTAATTCAATAGCTTTTTTCATTGCCTTTCGAAATGAGACTCTATTTTTTAATTGTAAAGCTATATATTCGGCAAGAATATTAGGTTGTCCATAAGGCTTTTCAATTCTTGTGATAGCAATGTTGAGTCTCCGGTTTACAGAATGAAATTCTTTTTGTACATTCATCTGTAATTCTTCGATTCCCCGTGTTCGTCCTTCTATTAATAAATTGGGAAATCCAATATAGATTATGACCTGAATCAAATCTATTCTTTTTTGAATTACTATATAAGCAATTCCTTCGAAACCTGAGGATATTCTCTTATTTTTTTTTACATAGTCCTTAATACAATTCCGTATTCTTTCATCTTCTTGTAGACCCTTGGAAAAATTCTTTGGTTTTGCGAACCAAAAAGAATGATGACTTTGAGTTGTTCCAAGTCTGAAACCAAGTGGATTTATTTTTTGTCCCATATTTTTCTATTCTTTTTCCATCCATTTTTTTTTCTAAATAGGAATCTAAAATTTCTATTTTTCTTTTAAAAAAATCTTTATATGACAAGTGGTTTTTTTTATCAGATAACTACGCCCTCGAGCCCGGGGTCTTAACTTTTTCACAATAGCACCTCTATTGACTTCAGCTTTACTAATAAATAAATCAGCTTCATTCAAACCCATATTATGACTAGCATTTGCTGCTGCAGAATAAACTAATTTTAAAATTGGATAAGATGCCCTATAAGGCATTAGTTCCAATATCATGAGTGTTTCTTCATAAGAACGTCCGCGAATCTGATCAATTACTCTTCGTGCTTTGAAAACAGACATACATATATGTTGAGCTAACACTTTTGCTTCTCTATCCGAATTTTCGTTCTTTATCATAAAAGTTCTCCCCCGCCAATGAATGATAAGTGCCTAGGTGAAGTATAGTATAAGATAAGTCAGAAAAGTGAGTATATTAGTATACTAGAAAAAGAAATATACCTATACTCTTACTATAAGATAAAGACTCTTAAGTCTAAATACTATTAGAAAGACTATTAGAAAGACTATTAAGATAAGGCTTTTCACATGAATACTTAGTAGAACGACTAACGACGAGATTTATTATCGTTTCTCGCGTGTCTCACGAAAGTTAGAGTAGGTGCGAATTCTCCCAATTTGTGACCGACCATACGATCTGTGATATAAATAGGTAAATGTTCCTTTCCATTATGAATAGCGATTGTATGGCCAATCATTGTGGGTATAATGGTAGATGCCCGAGACCAAGTCACTATGATTTCTTTCTCCTCCCTCCTGTTGAGTTTTTCAATTCTTCCCGCTAAATGATTAGCTACAAAAGGATTTTTTTTTAGTGAACGTGTCACGGCTGATTACTCCTTTTTTTCCATTTTTTAAATTGGCATTCTATGTCCAATATCTCGATCTTAATCTGAAGTATAATGATGAATGGAAAAAAGAGAAAATCCTTTAGCTAGATAAGGGAAGGGGCGGATGTAGCCAAGTGGATCAAGGCAGTGGATTGTG